AACCTGCTGAAAAACCGAAGCGCGCTAACGCGCAAGGGCTGAAAAGCCAGCAACTTGTTAGGAGTAGGTTTTGGCTTGCCCCTTTCCACTTATTAGGGGGATAGGTTTGGAACCCTATACAAGGTGCTCTAGGGCAGAGCCCCTATCTCTAAAGGGGCTTATGCACTCCACTCGTTACCACTAAACGACGAAGCCAGGAGCGGAAGGAGGGACTTGAACCCTCAACCTCAGCCTTGGCAAGGCTATGCTCTACCATTAAGCTATTTCCGCCAGCTACGGTAGTGGCGAAGCACTACTGAGCAATTCACGTATCACTTGATATGGACGACTTCTGTTTTTCCGCCAGACCACACTCTTGACCTCCGATCGAGCTAGGAGCACGAGTAGGTAGGCAGGGGGATAGGGGCTGTTCAATCAATCTCCGGCCGCTCAGTGCCGCTATTGGTGCGAGTTGTAAGGAGTCTTGGTCTCGAGTCGAGCTGGGGCCTCATTTCATTCTCGTAACGGGAGTGAGTGCACCGCAAGACCAGACAAGTGATTCCCTCGTCTCGCAGCGGCGGCATCTGTCTTTTTTTTAAGAAAAGTCATTTCCTAAGACGGCTCCTCTTATTCTACGATAATCCAAGCAGCAGCTCCACGAGTCCGCTCAGAACCAGTCGATTCCGGAGCCATTCGTTCTCCCCTCTCGGTTGCCCTTTGCCAGCTACTAGAGCAAGTAAGAGAACCTACAGTGAATGAACAACAAGAACTGCAGATTTGGACCGGATTGTACACCTTTGTGTCTGGCTATGTATATGGATGTGCATAAAGAAGGGACGGGACATCTCTCTCCCTTTTTTAGGAGGATGAGAGAGGGAAGAAGCTGCAGCGGCACCTCAGGAACTTCTTACTGGGGCAGCACCCATAGGCGCGAGTCTTTGGATGCACGTGTTTTGTTCATATTCCTGCGCAGTTAAGAGAAAAAGAGTCCCCAAGGCAACCACTTGTGTCTTTCTTGGATATGCTCAGTCCGGGTATAGATGCTATGACGTGAAATCCAAGAGAGTCGATGTATCCTTGAATGTTCTCTTTAATGGGGTCGCCTCATATTTTCCTTTACCTAATTAATCATCCCCGGACGGTGATGGAGATGTATTGCGGCCTTCTCCTGTTCATCAACTCGAACCTCATTCTTCTGCAGTTGATGTTACGGATCAGCCTGACTCTTCAGGCCAGCATCTTCTGCCGGTCGACGAATGCGTGCTCCGGTTGTAGCAGTGTTGAATGAACGGCAGGTTTGTTTACCCAGACCAGGTAAGCCTAAAGGTGGTCCCGATGTTAGATTCTCAACATTTGAACCGACGGTTCTATTGGTGACCCATTCCAACCAAATAAGCTGGCCGCTTTTACTTTGATTAGCCTTTCAGAAATAGGGGTGCGGGGGTGCTGTGCTCCTCTTCATTTGCTCCCGTTAACGACCACAAAGGCATACATAGAAGGCAGATGAGAGAAAGCGAAAGCGCTCGATGAACGATGATTGAAGATTGCAGCATATTTTTTATAAAGACAGCAGTAGACCACTACATTTTTTTAGCATAATTTGGCCAGCGCATCGACCTAGTACAAAATGGCCATCTTACTGAATCCGAAAAGTCGACTACGACAAAAACGTAGTTATTCCCCCCCCTTTTTTAAGAAATAGAGTAATCGTCCTACGAAATCTATGGTTATGCTTTTCCCATAGCCAGGAAGGTATTGGGCTGATAAAGCCCCAACTTCCTCTTGGACGGCTTCGACGTGCTGCATAGAGCACACACAACCCATCACCCTTGGACATCTGCTTCTATCCTGGGCCAATAAGAATGCCTTTCCAGGTGAGCCAGAGTTTGATTACACTTTGGAGTTGATCAAACTCTGGCGTCATGAAGGACTGCGAGACGCCTTGTCCCTCCGAGTACTCCGCCGTAAAGTCCCCGAAGTCCAATAAGGTGGTAGAAAGAGCAGTTGCGGCGCTTTACTAATAACATAAAAAAAGGGGTATGGACAGAAAATCTGCAACCGTCGTTGGCCTTTCTTTTCTTATCCTACCAACTTTATTCACTTCGCGGTAAACAGAGACTTTCCAATAGCCAGTAGGTCAAAGCCTTTCTTTTGGGGTCCAAGGGTGCCACCCCGTACTCCCCAATTCCTGTCTTCGGAACTACGGGGATAGGTGACTTTCTGCGATGGCCCTCCACCTCGTTGGGAAAAGTGAAAGGAAATAACAAGCCCTAAACTAAAGACCAACTAGCAGCTTATCAACCACCGAACACAGACTCATGTTGGCGATGCCATGGTTAAGTACGAGGACCACCCACCCAGCAAAGAGCGAGGTCTTTCACTTTCAGCCAAGTACTTAAAAAAAAAAGAGTGGAAGGCGAAACAACTACAACATTAGAGGATATTTTCTGTACTGTATAAGTGGCTCGGAAGAAGAATCACGTCTCCAGTCGATTCTACTTCATGTCTTACTAGATAAGTC